TTGAGCCGTACGAGATGAAATTCTCATATGTGGCTCTCAGAGGGGGAGTCCTTCTTGGGTTACCTATCTCAATAAAGTATATGATTGGTTCGAAGAACGTCTCGAGATTCAAGCGATTGCAGATGATATAACTAGTAAATATGTTCCTCCTCATGTCAACATATTTTATTGTCTAGGCGGGATTACGCTTACTTGTTTTTTAGTACAAGTGGCTACGGGTTTTGCTATGACTTTTTACTATCGTCCAACTGTTACAGAGGCTTTTTCCTCTGTTCAATACATAATGACTGAGGCCAATTTTGGTTGGTTAATTCGATCAGTTCATCGATGGTCAGCAAGTATGATGGTTCTAATGATGATCTTGCACGTATTTCGTGTGTATCTTACGGGTGGGTTTAAAAAACCCCGCGAATTAACTTGGGTTACGGGGGTGGTTCTGGCTGTATTGACCGCATCTTTTGGCGTAACTGGTTATTCCTTACCTCGGGACCAAATTGGCTATTGGGCAGTAAAAATCGTAACAGGCGTGCCTGAAGCTATTCCTATAATAGGATCGTCCCTGGTAGAATTATTACGTGGAAGCGCTAGTGTGGGCCAATCCACTTTGACTCGTTTTTATAGTTTACATACTTTTGTATTACCTCTTCTTACTGCCGTATTTATGTTAATGCACTTCCCAATGATACGTAAGCAAGGCATTTCAGGTCCTTTATAGAAAAGGCAGATCATATATATTTGTAATTTATCATATAGGGGAGGAACAAAAATATTTAATTGCTACAAAACAAATATGGATTATTGAAAAATTAAGGCATGTTATTTGGATACTTCTCTTCAACTCTGAAGTATTGTATTGTTACGAATAGTTGAAGTATATTTTACTAAAAGAGGATGGATTATGGGAGTGTGTGACTTGAACTATTGATTGTTCCATGCGGATATATGATTTTTTCCGCCACGTTGGAATTCACAACCCAATGTGTCTCTGCATCCAACCATCAGGTCAATCCCCTTATGTAGCATAGGATAGGCCGGTTAGCTTGAGGAGAATCTTTTCTATGATTATACCCTAATCATGTTATGCATGAACAGGCTCCGTAAGATCCCTAGAATAAGTGATGTGGCATGATCCAATGTTCTATCTATTCCACTTTGTTTGATTTTTTTTATTATATAATTATATATTATAATAATTATAAAATTATAATTTATTAATTTATTAGTAATTAGATATTAGATTAGATAGATAGTATTTATTTGATTAATTTGATTTGATAGTAATCTAATTATAGTATGTAGATGCATTCATTTCCTTTGCATCGACCCTGATCTATAATACTATCGGAGTGAAATAAGGGATCTAAAGAAGAACAGAGATTAGACTTTATTAATAATAAGTAAAAACTTTGTATTGTTGTATGTAAGAAAATCGAGATTTTGTGGGGATAAATAGCAAACAAAAGACATGAGATAATCCAAAAAGCACTTGATCATTATCGTTGTAAGCCTGCTTGGATATGGAGCATTTCTTTGCCAGAACTGAATTCTTTGCAATGAGCAATGAATCGTTGCAACCCGGGGAAATGGAATTTTATAAATCTTTTCTTACATAGAGTCATTCTACTCATTCTACATTGTATATGTAGATATGTATGATATGAAATATAGATTCTCTATGTACCCATTTATGTTCTATGGATCTATTTCTGTCATTCTTTTGATTCTTGTGCTCGAGCCGGATGATAAAAAATTATCATGTCCGGTTCTTTTGGGGGATGGATCCTTAAGAATTCACCTATCCAAATAACAAAGAAACCTGATTTGAACGATCCTGTATTAAGAGCTAAATTGGCTAAGGGTATGGGGCATAATTATTATGGAGAACCTGCATGGCCCAATGATCTTTTATATATTTTTCCAGTAGTAATTCTAGGCACTATTGCATGTAATGTAGGCTTAGCAGTTCTAGAGCCGTCAATGATTGGTGAACCGGCAGATCCATTTGCAACTCCGTTGGAAATATTACCCGAATGGTACTTCTTTCCCGTATTTCAAATACTTCGTACAGTACCAAATAAGTTATTGGGTGTTCTTTTAATGGTTTCAGTACCAATAGGATTATTGACAGTACCCTTTTTGGAGAATGTCAATAAATTCCAAAATCCATTTCGTCGTCCAGTAGCTACAACAGTCTTTTTGATCGGTACTGCAGTAGCTCTTTGGTTAGGTATTGGAGCAACATTGCCTATTGAGAAATCCCTAACTTTAGGTCTTTTTAAAATTGATTAAACCGTGAAATGCCAGGACATAGGTATCTAAGGAAGATCCCGTTCTGGATCTTCCCTAGATACATCAATCAATTTTATAATCTTAAGTAGGTTTATGATCTATATCCGCAAATATATGGATCGTGCCGTAGATTCAAAACTCATTCTATTCTTTTTTCTTTATAAAAAAAAACTAAAAAATTTTAGAATTCCAACGGATTTAAAATTAACACTTTTTCTTAGGTAAATTGATTGAAAAATGCTTCTGTAGAGTGCCCAATATCTGTTTTACATCTTCTATGCGAAAATATTCCATTTTCATAAGATCCTCTTGACTATGACTCAAAAGGTCCAATAATGTATGTATATTGGACCTTTTGAGATAATTATAGGCCCTGGAAGGCAATTCTGATTGGTCAATAAAAATACATGTTAATGGAATTCGTTTTTTGTTTTTCTTTAAATCAGTGAATTTGTCTTGAAAGGAAAAAGGGGGTAGATTCGATCTGTTTTCATTTTCCTCGAAATTCATGTCCTTTTTTTCTGCATGTAGAAAGGGAATCAATAAATCAATCAAATTACGAGAAGCTTCATAAAGTGCTTCTTTAGGAGTTAAACTTCCATTCGTCCATACTTCTAGAAAGAGTATTTCTTGTTTTTCATTCCCATTCCCGTAAGAATGAATACTATGATTCGCATTTAGAACAGGCATGGATACAGTATCTATAGGATAACTTCCATCGTGAGATTCGTTTGTAGATTTCATATGATATCCGCGATCTCTCTTGATTTGTAATTCAATACACAAATCAATTGGTTCTGTCAGGTTAGCTATATGCTGTGTCGTGTCAACTATTTCTACAGAAGGTGGTGAGATGATATCTTGAGCGGTTATGTATTTTGGACCTCTGACGCAAATGGATGCGTCCCTAACTCCATATAGATTACTTTTCAATACAATTTCTTTCAAATTTATTAAAATATCATGTACTGATTCTTCAATACCTACTATCGTAGAATATTCGTGCAGCACATTCTCAGATGTTGCACGTGTGATAAATGTTCCTTCTATTTCGCCAAGTAAAGCCCTTCGCATGGCAATACCTACGGTATCGGCTTGACCTTTCATAAGCGGGGACAGAACGAAACGACCATAATAAAGGCGCTTGCTGTCTACTCTTGATTCAACACATTTCCACTGTAGTGTTCGAGTGGATCCTGCTACTTCTTCTAGAACCATACTATTATTTTTATTTTATTTATGATTATTGGATCGGATCATTGACTCATTTATTTTTATTGGAATCTCTTGAATTCTTATTTCTACACACGTCTTTTTTTAGGGGGGCGACATCCATTATGTGGCATGGGTGTTACATCACGTACGAAACTTAATAGTATTCCGCTTCTACGAATGGCTCGTAATGCCGCATCTCTTCCGAGACCTGGACCCTTTATCATAACTTCTGCTCGTTGCATACCCTGATCCACTACTGTACGAATAGCGTTGAGTGCTGCTGCTTGAGCAGCATAAGGTGTTCCTTTTCTTGTGCTTCTGAATCCAGAAGTCCCCGCGGAAGCCCAAGAAACTACCCGACCTCGTACGTCTGTAACAGTTACAATAGTATTGTTGAAACTCGCTTGAACATGAATAACTCCTTTCGGTATTCGACGTTCATTCTTATGTGAACCAATACGTGCATTCTTACGTAAACCAATTTTTGCTATAGGTTTTGTCATATTTTATTATCTCATATTCATAAGAATAAAAAAAAAAAATAAGGAAGAATCAGAGATATACAGAAAGATACGCGGAATATCCATTTTATATGAAAACTGATTCTTTTTTCTTTCTTTTTACATGTACATGGGTTTTTTTCTTTTATAAAGTTCTTTATTTAGAACTTGAGAAGAATTATCCCTGTCTCTGTTTATGTCTCGGATTGGAACAAATTACTATAATTCGCCCGCGCCTACGGATCAGTCGACATTTTTCACAAATTTTACGAACAGAAGCCCTTATTTTCATATTTTTTATTCCTTACCTTCATTCTGAATCTATTTTTTTGGAAACAAAAATTAGTTTTTTTTTTTCGAATTATACCCCTACGAGGGGGATGTTTAAAAGAATGATCTAATCGTTCGAATCTTTTTTTCGAAGTCTATAAATTATGCGTCCCCTGGTTGAATCATAACGACTCATTTCTATTTTTACTCTATCTCCGGGTAGTATACGTATAAAACTGCGTCGGATTCTCCCTGAAATATAACCTAGAATTAGATCTTGATTATCTAATCGAACTCGAAACATACCGTTGGAAAGTGACTCAGTAATTAAACCCTCATGAATAAATTTTTGTTCTTTCATTTCAGATAACCCCCTTTAAGTATCAACTACTAGAGGAAGAGTTCTATAATTCTATAATTCACTTCTCCTCTCTATTTTACAAATAGATAAATAGTAAATTCGAGAGAGTATTAAGTTACCGCAGGAGAATCACCATATATAACACAAAATTTCTCCTCCAATTTTTGCTAGTCGAGCTTCTCGATCTGTCATTATACCTCGAGCAGTAGAAAGAATTATAATCCCCATTCCGCCTAAAATCTTAGGAATTTGTTGATAGTTGGAATAAATTCGTAGACCGGGTCGGCTGATACGCTTTAAAATAATTTTATTCCCTTTCCTAGTCTTTCTATGTCGTAAGGTTAAAACCAAGAATTTTTTTTTACTTTCTTGATGTTTTCGAACGTTTTCAATAAAACCTTCTCGTAAAAGTATTTTAACAATATTTTTAGTGATATTAGTAGATGCTATTTGAACCCTTCCCTTTTTATCCATGTCAGCATTTCTTATAGAAGTTATTATATCGGCAATAATGTCCCTACCCATGACGAATTATAGTTATTGGTGCCTCCTCATTTTTGATATAATCAACATGCTTTTTTTGTTTTAGTTTAATTTTTTTTATTATTCAATTTATTATTAAATTATAATTTCTTTTAATTAAAAGTATATGCATGAGACACGATCTATTAATTGGATCTATTTCAGATATTCAAATTAATAGAAAATAGAATTTAAATTCTAGAATTATATATTCTATTCTATATCTATACTATGATATAAATATGATATAACTAGAAATAAAAATAGGAATGAATATACTATAAAATAGTATAATTTAATATATCAAAATATAAAAATATCAAAATATAAATAGTCGAATAATAATTAATATAATAATAATTAATTAATTAATATAATAATTATAATAATAATAATATAGAGAATAGAAATATAAAATAAAGTATGTCCTATTTTAACCTACTAGTCTGATTTAGAAGACTATAAGACTTCGGGTGCTAATGAAACTATTTTAGTAAAATTCAACTGTCTCAATTCCCGAGCAATCGCACCAAAAATTCTAGTTCCTTTTGGATTTCCTTCTTTATCAATGATAACCGCTGCATTGTCATCATATCGTATTATCATGCCATTGTCACGTTTGAGTTCTTTACACGTGCGTACAATCACAGCTCTAATTACTTCTGATCTTTCTAGAGGCATGTTGGGCACTGCTTCTTTGATTACAGCAACAATAACATCGCCAATATGAGCATATCGTTGATTACCAGTTCCTATGATTCGAATACACATCAACTCTCGAGCTCCGCTGTTATCCGCTACATTTAAAAGGGTCTGAGATTGAATCATATCATTTTTTTTTTTTTTTTTTATCTCTTATGTCAATGCAAGGGACAAGGGAAAAAATAAATATTGTCTGTCCAGAGATAAATAAATCCGCGTTTGTTTTTTCATTCTCAATACACCTTTACTTACTTTTGTTTACCTATCCTGATCCTGAAATAACAAATTGAGTTCGTATAGGCATTTTGCATGCAGCTATTTTCATAGCTGCTTTGGCTACAGTTTCTGATACTCCACTTATTTCATAAAGTATTCGGCCCGGTTTAACAACGGATACCCAATATTCGGGGGATCCCTTCCCCGAACCCATACGTGTTTCCATAGGTCTTACTGTAACAGGTTTGTCGGGAAAGATACGTACCCATACCTTTACACCACGACGTGCATATCGTGTCATTGATCTTCGCCCTGCTTCTATTTGTCTAGCTGTGATCCAAGCAGGTTCAAGTGCCTGAAGAGCATATCTTCCGAAACAAATATGATTGCCTCGGCAAGATATTCCCTTCATTCTACCTCTATGTTGTTTACGAAATCTGGTTCTTTTTGGGTCATAGTTGATGGTTGTTTCTGAATTCCATCTCTACTGCAGAACCGGACATGAGAGTTTCTTCTCATCCAGCTCCTCGCGAATCACTAGACGTGTTTGTTTATGGATAATGCTTATTTCTTTTACTTTTCAAAAATTTTCTAAAGTATTTAACTTTACCTCATATTGAATCATCCAAAAAGTCATACAATAAATGAAAAATAAATATAAAAATAAAAAATATAAAACAAAAGGTTACGCGGGCGAATATTGACTCTTTTCTCTTTTATTTGTAGGGTCATTTTATGACTAGTCAGAAGAAATCTATGTTATTCTTGGTTCATTCCGCCATCCTACCCAATGAATCATTAGGATTGATTCTTTTTCAATCAAATCCTATGTAGTCACAGGTTCCATCGTTCCCATAGCTTCTCCATTAATGCTTAGGCCTGAACTCTGCAATGGAGCTCCCAACAAAATCAGTTATTTGTTTCTGAGTCAATCTCCTCAGTTTTCTTAACCCGAAGCTCGATTCAATTATTCATCTATGTTTCTATTATTTATATCCTTATTCTATCTTATTAGATAGATAATCTCTATATTGAATATTGATTATTGATTAGATTATTATTATTTAGTAATTATTTATATTTAGATTCTTTATTATTATGATCATAGATCATATATTAATTCTATTTTTTATTATATTATATATTATATTTATTGTATATTGATGTTGATGCTTTATCACACTGCTTTTTTTTATGGAGTGATTTTTCATAAACCATACATATTGGAATCATATATCATTGAGATCTTTATTCTCTCTTTCTATCATCCTTTCATTTTTCTACATCCCTTTTTTTTTCATAATTTATAATTAGATTTATTTTTTATGAAAAAAATTTCAGTTGCTATAACTATATGATCGATTCAGTCATATAGTGACTGTTTCTTGGGATCTCGACAATACGAAGCAATAAGTTGGTTATTAG